TAGCTCCTTTGTTGGGGAACTTATGCTTTGGACTACGGAAAGGGAAGGAAGGAAGAAAACGAGTGGGTAACACTAATTCTTCATCTTCAAATCAGTCCTTCCCTTGGGTTATTTTCTGAATGAATAAGTATAAGTAATTGTGTAGGGACGAAATTTTAATTATAATATAATGTGAAAAAACAACCTGCACGTCCAAGACCCTAAAAGAAATATGAGAAATATATATTTCTTTTTCTCGGATTAAACAAAAGGATTTGCAAATAAAAGGGCTAATGCTACAACCAATCCATAAATTGTTAAAGCTTCCATAAAAGCTAAACTAAGTAATAAAGTACCTCGGATTTTTCCCTCCGCCTCGGGCTGTCTCGCAATACCTTCTACAGCTTGGCCTGCAGCAGTACCTTGACCAACTCCAGGTCCAATAGAAGCAAGCCCTACAGCCAATCCAGCAGCAATAACGGAAGCGGCAGAAATCAGTGGATTCATGATAGATAAGTTCCTCACACAAAAAAAAGAAATGGTTAATGATACAATGAACCAATGAATTAGAACTTAATTATTCCATTGGAATATCCATCCAGTAGAAAGAATTAAAAACGCCAAATTTTAATTAATATATTATTAGATCATTAGTTAGATCATTAGAAATTTTTAGTTACTAATCGGAGAGTCTTTCTGACTACATACAACGGCTGACATCTCTAGCCAAATTCAAATAGTGCAAATTACGTTCATATATAACTTAACTTGTCAATATATAATATAAAATATACATATGTTTCTTACATAACGTAAACCGCCTATATATCTCTTAAATTCAATCAGATTTTCTAATAATTCTTCGAAACATCTAATCGAAAAATTTTTAACTTCAAAATATGAACCTATAAGCATTAGATTCTACATATCTGGTGCAACCGCTCTCTACTAACCAACTAAGTTTTTTCAAGAGACTCTATTACCATTAGATTCTACATATCTGGTGCAACCGCTCTCTACTAACCAACTAAGTTTTTTCAAGAGACTCTATTACCATTAGATTCTATCTTGATAGAATCTAATGGTAATAGAGTCTCTTGAGCCACACATGATTGGAGCGAAACTAAATCTTCCTAAGACTAATCAATGATGACCCTCCATGGATTCGCCTATATAAGCCGCGGCTAAAGTTGCAAAAATAAGAGCCTGAATCCCACTTGTAAATAATCCGAGGAACATGACAGGTATAGGAACCACTAAGGGTACTAAAGAAACAAGAACAACAACTACTAATTCATCCGCTAATATATTTCCAAAAAGTCGAAAACTAAGTGATAGAGGTTTTGTAAAATCTTCTAAAATGTTAATGGGTAAAAGAATTGGGGTTGGTTGAATGTATTTACCAAAATAACCTAACCCTTTTTTTGTAAGACCCGCATAGAAATAGGCTACTGATGTGAGTAAAGCTAAAGCAACAGTAGTATTTATATCATTCGTGGGTGCGGCTAACTCCCCGTGAGGTAACTGTATGATTTTCCACGGGAAAAGGGCCCCTGACCAATTAGAAACAAAAATAAATAGAAACATAGTTCCAATAAAGGGAACCCAAGGGCGATATTCTTCTCCAATTTGTGTTTTACTCACGTCTCGAATAAATTCAAGGACATATTCCAAGAAATTCTGACCCCCTGTCGGAATGGTTTGTGGATTACGAGCAGCTATAGCAGCTGAACCTAGTAAGATAGCAATTACAACCCAAGAAGTTATAAGTACTTGACCGTGGATTTGGAAACCCCCTATTTGCCAATAAAAATGTTGACCTACTTCCACACCAGACATATCATATAACCCCTTCTTTAGTGTGTTGATTGAATATGATAGAATATTCATATTGTCCTCTGACAGAAATAAAACTTAAAAAAATTTATTTTGATTCAATCATCTCTTTCTCGACTTGTATACTTTTTTTTGAATTTACTTTTTATTTAGGATACCAATTAATCAAATCACATAATATCACCAGCCCTTTCCCTTTAATTTATTATATAGTTTTTGATATTCAGGAACATTAACCAATTCTATTATAAATTATAGGAATTGAAGTGTTGATTTCATAAAAAAATCAAGTATTTCTTACATAGCTAGAACGACCTTCACAAATTGCAAATACTAACTTGGTAAGAATTAATCGGATTGAAGATATAGCATCATCGTTTGCCGGAATCGAAATATCGGCGAGATCCGGGTCACAGTTTGTATCGATTAAACAAATCGTTGGAATTCCCAAAGTAATACATTCTCGAAGAGCTGTATATTCTTTTTGTTGATCAACAATGATTACAATATCGGGTAATTCTGTCATATATTTAATCCCGCCCAGATATGTTTGCAAGTGAGATAATTGTCTCTTTACCACCGCGGCATCTCTCTTCGGAAGACGCGCGAGTCGCCCCGCCTTTTGTTCCATTCGTAAGTCCCTGAATTTATGAAGTCTTGTTTCTGTAGTGGACCAATTCGTTAACATACCCCCAAGCCACTTTTTATTCACATAATGACATCGAGCCCTTATTGCAGCCCATGCTACTGAATCAGCTGCTTTATTTTTTGTCCCAACAATTAAAAATTGTTTTCCCCTACTTGCTGCGTCAAAAACTAAATCACAAGCCTCTGATAAAAAACGAGCAGTTCTGGTAAGATTTATAATATGAATACCCTTACATTTTGCAGAGATATAAGGTGACATTCGGGGATTCCATTTTCGAGTACCATGCCCAAAATGAACTCCCGCCTCCATCATCTCTTCCAAATTGATGTTCCAATATCTTCTTGTCATTTCTCCACACACTTTAACTCTTTTTTGAATAAAGAGATGAGGTATCCTGAAATAAAAATTTGTTCCAACGGAACCTTCTTTTTTAACCTGGATATTGATACACAACCCAAACTAAAAATTCCTGTCTATTTTTATCTTTTTTTTTAGTGAACGTATTTTATTACATTACTAAGATACTAAATTAATTAATTAAATAACAATAATCAATAATAAAGATAAAAAAAGATGAATCTCTTCTGTTAAATCCCCCCAATCATTGTTGTTTTGATCTATCACCTAAATTCTTTAAAAAACAAGAATCCAACAATTCTCTGTGGTAAAACAAAATATCTCTCGTTTCTCCCTCGAGTCTATTCTTGTTTTTTTTTTTCAAAGGAATGCTAATGCTCTTATGTTGATTTGATCGGTGTACAAATCCCTTGAATCCAGTACCAACGGGTATCACCCCCCCCAGAACAACGTTTTCTTTTAATCCTTTCAACCAATCAATACGGCCTCGGAGAGCAGCTTTTGCTAAAACTCGGGCAGTTTCTTGAAAACTTGCTTCGGATATAAAACTTTGAGTATTCAGGGATGCTCTCGTTATTCCCAATAAGATCGTTCGGTAACAGATCGCTTCTTCCAAAGCGCGCCCCGTTCGTTCTGCTCGAAACAATCCAATTAGTTCTCCGGGCAAAAAAATATTAGACATTCCATCCTCTGAAACCAAGACTTTAGATGTTATTTGCCGTACAATAATTTCGATATGCCGATCATGAATCTGCACCCCCTGGGATCGATAAACCTTTTGGATCTTATTAACCAAAGAGATACGACTTTGTGCTATAGTTAGCTCAGCCCCAACCAAGAATCCCCACGGAATTCCAAGAATTTTTTTTATACGTTCGTTCCAACCATTAATCCTCTTTTCGAGATTCATGGATATTGACTCAACCGAACGAACTTCTAAGACTTGTTCCACTTTTGGCAGACCTTGCGTTATATCACCAGACCTCGATTTTTCATATATAAATGTAACTAGGGTATCCCCTTCATAAAAAATTTCTCCATAATGCCCATGAACTGTTGCTCCTGGGGTAGCTAAACAGGGCTTAGCCGATCTTATTACTACCGAATCAAATTGAACAATTATAATTTGACCCGGTTTTAAGTGCAGTCCGTTTTTTTTTATACATATATTTTCACAAATAAATTGTCCAAGACGCATTTTTGTAGATGTCTCGTCACAAAAATTGTAATGAAGAAAATCCCAATGCAAATTGAATGGATTCAAAATTATATTACTACAAAAATTGGGATTATAAATTATTCCATTTTCATCCATTAAATAATATTGATATTTAAGGACTTGACAGGTTTGTTTTAAATTGTCCAGTTGTAAATAATTATTTACCAAGATCTGATTATGAGTTATTAAATGGTAAAAAAAAAAAAAATTCGCAAAATTAAGGACTGTTCCTAAAGGACCGAATGAATTCTTAATTAGAATTAGGCGATCTTTTTTAATGGATTCTTTGGGATATTTTACACCGTTGAGTGTGAATGGACCCATTCGAAAACAATTGGATGATGACAAAATTATAAAAGACTGACATTCCTTATTTTTACCCACCAACATACGAACGGTTCCTTGATTTGGGTTAAATGCTTGTTGAAGTTTGGGCTTTGAATAAATGGAAAAAAACGGATTCATATTGGTATACTTTAAGCCATCATCAGAAAAAGGGGGGGGATTCTTTCTTTTACCGATATACGAAAGAGCCGTATTCACTAAACCGATCTTTAGGAAATATCGAATTATACCATTTGTCCTTACTTCAACAAATGAAGCACGGGCCTCTTCGATAGAAGAATCTTTTTTGTCTTGGTTCCAATTCAATACTAAACAAGTACGTACTAATTGAATACTTGTGTCATAAATTCCCCGGGTGACTTTGCCATTTCCATAAAGGATATAATTGAAAACTCGAAGTTGCACATTACCCCTTTCTTGCAACAGATCCTGAGGGAAAAGTGTTGCTAAATTGATACCGTCCGTGATTTCATATGTGACTACGGGTCGAACCAAAACAAAATACTTTTTCTTAGTAGGGGTGATCCGTTGAACATAGAGCCAATTTTTAAGATTTTTTGATTCCTTGTAATTTGTCTTTCCTGGTGGTATCAAAATGCCGCTGTGTCGGGATATATTATCTGTTTCCCCAGGAAAATAGATATCTCCAGAAAAAATTTTAAGTTCAATCTTTTTTTTTTTCCTCTCCACCCGAACCACTCCGCCTACGCGGCTTCTTGTATTTAAAGTAATTTTTGTATCTACTCCAATGATACTATTGTTCCGTACCATTATCGAAGAAGATCCGGGTAAAATATGTACTTCCTGGGAAATGAAAAAAAACCGATCGACTTTCATTTGGTATTTTGGTCGAAATTCTTTGACTCCTCGATACTCAATCAAGTCCTCGTTTTTAACGCTGGAATGCATTTCTATAGTTTCATATTTAGTAATTCCCGAACTCTTTGTTCGGTATCGAGGATCATTGAAATAAGAAAAAATACTATTTCTACGGAAAATACCATTTATGGGTATTTCAATCGAGATACCGTTGGAAAGGGACATTAATTCTTTTTCTCGTTCTTGACTCAATTGAAATTGAAATGGAATGATTAATCTATTTTTTCGCCTCTTTGCCAATAAATCTGAGTTTTTTGCAGGATATATGTGATTACAATGACCTATCCCATTAAGTTCTGAATAATTCGGACTCCTATGTTCTTTTTTACTAGATTTTTTAATATAAGGATCCAAAAATTTATTTTGCACTTGATCATTAGTCATTGATAAGTTATAAATTATTTGTTCGAAAGAAAGAGAAGTCCCGGTTGTTTGATCTTGATCCTTGTGGAGTGAAAAGGAGACTACACTGGATCTGTATGGTCTTCCCGACAATATCCATAAACGGCTTGCTTTTGGTAAGAGATGAACATTACCATATGTAAATTCGGGTGCATGATACACATCGTTACTCCAGTGCATTTCTCCTTCTGAATCAGAATAAATATGTTTTCGAACTTTTTCCTTAAAATTCAGAGTTGATGCCCCCGCACGAATTTCAGCAATAACTTGTTCGGATTCAACATATTGATCATTTTGAACTAAAAGAAAACTTTTTGGAGGAATATTCACATTATGTAGACTATCTTCGCTCTCAATAGTGACATACAAGTCTATATAACATAGAAAGGCAGGGTGTCCATGACGTGTACGTGTGGGATGCACCAACTCCTCATTAAATTTAATTTTGCCATTATAAGGAGCTCGTACATGTTCTGCAGTACCCCCTGTGAATACTCCGCCCGTATGAAAAGTTCTTAATGTTAGTTGAGTACCGGGCTCCCCAATGGATTGACCTGCAATAATACCTACAGCTTCTCCTAATTCGACCAGGTCGCCGTGAGTAGGACTTCGGCCATAACATAATCGACAAATCCAAGACGTACTCCTACAAGTAAAAGGAGTTCGAATGGCTATTGGTTGGGTTCGAAAGGTTATGAATCTATTTACAAGCCCAACCCCGATATCTTGATTGCGAGTCGCAATGCATCGCGAACCTAGATATATATCGTCTGCTAATACGCGACCTATTAATATTTGGGTAAAAATTCTTTCCGGCATCCTGCCGTTTCTAGGACTTACAGAAATACCCCGAATGGTGCCACAATCTGTCCTACGTACAACAATATGTTGAACTACTTCGACAAGCCTGCGCGTAAGATATCCCGCATCTGATGTTCGTACAGCGGTATCCACAACCCCTTTGCGGGCTCCGTAGCAAGAAATTATATATTCTGTTAAAGAGAGTCCTTCGCGTAAATTGCTTTGAATAGGTAAATCAATCATTTGTCCTTGTGGATCGGACATTAATCCTCTCATACCTACTAATTGATGTACTTGAGACACATTTCCTCTAGCTCCCGAAAAAGACATTATATGGACGGGATTATAAGGGTCAGTCATCCTAAAATTAGGATTCATTTCTTGTCGCAAATATTCACTTGTAGAATACCATATCTCGATGGATTGGCGTAATTTTTCTACTGCATGGACATTTCCATAATGATGGTGTTTTTCTAAAATCAAACTTTGCTGTTCAGCATCTTGAACTAGCCATCCCTTAGAAGGTATTGTTAAAAGATCATCAATTCCTAATGAAATGGATGTAGCAGTGGCTTGCTGGAAACCCAAAGTCTTTACTTGATCCAGTATGTGTGCTGTATATGCCATTCCAAAGTGATCTATTAATCTGCTAATAAGTCGTTTCATGGCAGTTCCATCTATCGATTTATTGTGAAAGACCAAATTGGCCCGTTCTGCCATAAGTACCTCCGTATTCCGCTTAAGTAGAATTACACAATGAATGGTTTTGAGTTAATGATTAGAAAACTTCCTTTTCTGAATCTTAATTCACCTAAAAATTGATGAATTGTGATCCTAGTTGAACCCAAAAGACTCGAATTACACGGATATCATAGAATTACTTAAGTATGGTCTTACCGTATGAGCAGGCTCGAGAAAATCCTTGTATAGCTTCTTCAATCTCTCGATAAAGATAAATATGACCAACAGTAGTTCGAATATATACAAAAATAATTTCTTTTTTTTTATTTCTTATTATTAGATAGTGTGCATA